TTTCTGCATATCCGACCAAATCGATTGAGAATATCAGAATCTGATAAATCGGCCCGAATCGGCTTACTAATGGGATGACCCGAAACAGTACAAAATTTTGCTTTAGCCAATGATCCAATCATTGGAATAATTGGGACTAGGGTATCAAACTTCTTCCTAGGAATCTCCATTAGAAATGAATTTTCTAGCAGTTGCGTCCTTACCACTGAAGGATTTCGCCGTACACTTGAAATATAACTCAAAAACTCGAAGGAATGATTGGAAAATTGGTTTATATTAATTCTATCTGCTTGAGACCACAAGTAAAAATAACATTGCCATAACATGACAATGTGATATCTCCATTTCTTCATCAGAAGAAAACTTCCCCTTGAAGCCAGGATGGATTTTCCTTGATATCTGACATAATGCATGAAAGGATACTTGAACAACCATAGGATATTCTGGAACTCCTTACGAAATACTCCTGGAGGATGTTCCATTTTTCCATAGAAGTGTGTTCGCTCAAGAAGGTTTCCAAAAGATGTTGATCGTAAAGACAAAGATTGTTTACGGAGAAACATGAATAGGGATTCCCATTCATATACATGATAATTATATAGGAACAAGAAGAATCTTTGATTCTCTTTTGAAAAAAAAGAGATGGATTTCTTTTGAGTAATCAGAGTACCCCAATGCCGAGACTCGTGGAGAAAGAGTCGGAATAAATGTAAAGAGGGAGCATCTTGTATCCAAGAGCGGAGGTTTTGAACCAAGATTTCCAGATGAATGGGATAGGGTATTAGTATATCTGACACATTATTTAAATGGGATAATTTATCCTCGAAAAAGGAAAATGTTGAATGAATTGATCGTAAATTCTGATATTTTTGTGGATCTTTCCCTTCTTGAGAAGACACTAATCGCAGTGAGAATTTCATTTCCAAAATGACTGCAAATCCTGCGGATACCATTTGATAATAAATTTTTTGGGGGGTCAAAGCATTAGCCGAAATAATCAAACACTTCTGTTGATACATTCGACTAATTAAACGTTTCACAAGCAGTAAACTGGATTTATTGTCATAACCTAAATTTTCCACGGGTTCGTAAGGACTGGATCCCTTTAAACCATGATCCTGAGCAAGTGCATAAAGAGACTCCTGAAAAAGAAGTGGATAGAGGAAGTCTTGTTGCTGAGATCTACCCATTTCTAAATTTCCTTGTAATTCTTCCATTTGAACATTTGAAATTCGCTTTGAAACAAAAGCAAAGGGTTTCTTTTATTGGGTTAGCAAATGATACATAGTACGATACAGTCAAAACAGGGTATATAGTAAGAAAATACCTCGGTGAGAACAGATAAGCGAATCAATGGATCCTCTCTTTTTCCATCCAATCGGTTTGTGTTCGTTATAAACTACCGAGATGGTTCGAAATCCTTTATTGTTGCAACCCGATCGTTCTTTTGACTTTGGAATAATTTCTCTTTATCAATATACCGTTTCTGATACACATGAATCTCCACTCCATAGATAATCGAATGGAAGTAGAAATAAAATAATTAGGATTCATAAAAAAAAGGGGAAATAATCCACTTATGGGAGAACCTTTTCCCGCACCAGGCACTAATCCATTTTTAACATCTAATTAGATCGGGTAATAATTCAAATTCAGAACAGAAGCTCGTTACTTTTTGCTTCCCTATAATTGGAACCAGAGGGCTCTATCCATTTATTCAATCGACCCAACCGTGAATTTAGTTTGTCCCGGTACAAGAATACTAAAAAAACTTGATTTTATATCGATCCGTTAAGGATCAAGTATTCTCAGAGTTTTACATTGATACGACATGCTGCTTTTTCCACTCACCCCCTTTCAGGATCAGTCGTGGTCTTACAAACTCTACCAATGGTATGTACGAATCCGTTGCTTCATCCAAATGTGTAAAAGATTCTAGTCGCACTTAAAAGCCGAGTACTCTACCGTTGAGTTAGCAACCCGAATAAGGTAATTAGGATCTGTAGATACGAGCGCAAGCAAACAAAATAAAAAATAAATAAAGAGATTAGATTGCACGACCACATCAACAAATAACAAAACGGAACTCACAACGAAATCTAAAAAAAGGCTTTTCGCTAGGCTTTTCACTATATCAACAAGTCTGGACCCATTCCGCGGAGGGATGGATAAAAGTATTGAGGCATACTTCTTTGTATGCTAAGTCTTGGTACCGTACCTCGGTTAGCTTTAACCGCTGCGTCTTGACTCTTATTTCAAGAAGTCGAAATCTCTCTTCTGTATTTTCCACTGTTCTATGATACCTCTGAGGCAACGCATTCTCTGCGATTTCTTTTTCCTGCGGTTTTTCTAAGATCTCAAGATCTGCTTTTAAGCTCCGAATGCTCTCTTTTGTTAATTTTAGGAGGCGGATATCCTCTGACATATACGAGCCAACGAGCCTCTTTAAGCATTTCCATACATCACAAGTTTCACACCCACTCACCACTAGTAAGGAGGCCCGTAGCGAGGCATGACCCCTAATTGACTTTGGAATCTAGTTCTTCATACTGTACCTCGGTTGCTTTTAAAAGGTCCTTTTTTTATTCTTGATTTGAAGAAGTATCTATTCAAGACCTTCTACTCCGAGACTTGCCTCAGAGTAGCCCCCATTCCGCCATGGCTGACGCCTCCCATGGGGAATAGATCCAGCGGAGTTGAAGGTTCTAGTGCCGAAAAATTCTGAGAGTCCAGTATCCGGATTCGGTTTATTTCTTCGAGGACTGGACGCTTTGCTTGAAGGTCCTCCTTTAGGAAGTTATCCAAAGCCAGGACGCAAAGGAACCGCCCCTTCAGAAAATTCTCCAGAGAATTTTCTGAAGGGGCGGTTCTAGATAAACAACGGATGGAAATTTGTTTGTTTGTCGCTAGCAAAATTGGCTAACGGAAAGCCCACTTTTCCCACCCGGATACCTATCACAGGAGTCCAGGAGGCCTTTTCCAGGCTGGCTCTAATTTGTTTAGAGACATATTTTCCTGACCGGTGAGGACCGTAATGCGCCTACCTTTATGAACATGGGGGTGTTCCTGAAGATACTTTACTATACTTATGTCACTGTCAGTAGTGTCATAAGGGTCCTCAAATCTCGCCGGGGGTGAGGTCAATTGAGTTCGCCCACTTGGAAAGGGAATGTTGTTACGCCCACCTGTTAAGCGTTGACGCGCAGCCCTCAACTTCTTAAGTTCATTCATGAGGATCCCATTTTCCTCGATCAGCTGAGTAACCGTCAACATATCGTTGCGGTAGTAGGCATCGAGCTGTTTGCCTTCTGTATAGTTAATGATTCCTTGATCAGTAGCATAGCCGATTCGGGTAGTGCGCAACAATAGTTGCAGCTGGTTTGCGCGGCTTAACGCCTCCCTTAAAAGGAAACGTTTTTCAGCCACCAACCAACATTTAGTTTTCATCTCTTGGTCTATATGATGGATTTGCGTCGCAACAGTCAATGGCCGCTCAGCCATTGCATACGGAGAACTCGCAGATGCACGCGCGATGGAGCAAACCACTAGAATTGTGACACAAGAGCAAGACCAAGAAAAGAATCTCCCTAGAGCTTTCCCGGATGCGTTCAGAAACGAAGAAAGACAAGACGAAACTGGTCCTGCGAGAAATTCGACAATTTTATTGACTGCTTTAAAATAGACGGTAACTAATCCAATCGTTAATCTTTGGCAATGTTCAATTTTCGCTAAAATGAATCCAACTTGGTGATTCATGTGTTTTGATAGGGGCCTCCGTCCCCGTAATACAATAGACGGTAACTAATTCAATCGTGAATCTTTGGCAATGTTCCATTTTAGCCACAATGAGTTGCACTCGTTTATTCATGGTTTTAGTAGGGCTTTAAACTGGTTGAAAAAAGAGAGGGTAACGAATCCAATCCTTAATCCTTGGCGTTGATTTTATAGGGGCCTCCGTCCCCATTCTATTCAAAAACTCGAAACAACGGGGGGAAATTTGTTTGTTTTTCGCTAGCAAAATTGGCTAACGGAAAGCCCACTTTTCCCACCCGGATACCTATCACAGGAGTCCAGGAGGCCTTTTCCAGGCTGGCTCTAATTTGTTTAGAGACATATTTTCCTGACCGGTGAGGACCGTAATGCGCCTACCTTTATGAACATGGGGGTGTTCCTGAAGATACTTTACTATACTTATGTCACTGTCAGTAGTGTCATAAGGGTCCTCAAATCTCGCCGGGGGTGAGGTCAATTGAGTTCGCCCACCCTCAACTTCTTAAGTTCATTCATGAGGATCCCATTTTCCTCGATCAGCTGAGTAACCGTCAACATATCGTTGCGGTAGTAGGCATCGAGCTGTTTGCCTTCTGTATAGTTAATGATTCCTTGATCAGTAGCATAGCCGATTCGGGTAGTGCGCAACAATAGTTGCAGCTGGTTTGCGCGGCTTAACGCCTCCCTTAAAAGGAAACGTTTTTCAGCCACCAACCAACATTTAGTTTTCATCTCTTGGTCTATATGATGGATTTGCGTCGCAACAGTCAATGGCCGCTCAGCCATTGCATACGGAGAACTCGCAGATGCACGCGCGATGGAGCAAACCACTAGAATTGTGACACAAGAGCAAGACCAAGAAAAGAATCTCCCTAGAGCTTTCCCGGATGCGTTCAGAAACGAAGAAAGACAAGACGAAACTGGTCCTGCGAGAAATTCGACAATTTTATTGACTGCTTTAAAATAGACGGTAACTAATCCAATCGTTAATCTTTGGCAATGTTCAATTTTCGCTAAAATGAATCCAACTTGGTGATTCATGTGTTTTGATAGGGGCCTCCGTCCCCGTAATACAATAGACGGTAACTAATTCAATCGTGAATCTTTGGCAATGTTCCATTTTAGCCACAATGAGTTGCACTCGTTTATTCATGGTTTTCTAGGGGCCTCCGTCCCCTTAAGCCAATGGTCGAAAAACTCTAATGAAACTTCTTTGCGGATTCGTAGAGGACAACCCAGCCCTACCCCCTTTATCATTGAATCATTGATTATAAATTTGTTTAATTAACCCGAAGTTCCTTAAAAAGTCCTTTTTTTGAAATATCATGTAGAATTCCTGTGGGTTGAGCACCCCTTTCGAGGAAATATAGAATAACGGGAACATTTGAATAGGTTTGATTCGTTCGCGGATCGTAAAAACCCACTTTCCCGAGATCTCGTCCTTCTCTTCGGGATCGAACATCAATTGCAACGATTCGATAGATGGCTCATTGGGATAGATATAGATGAACAATGCCCCCCCATAGAAACGTATGAGAGGCTTTCTCCTCGTACGGCTCGAGAAAGAATGATTTGAATTAGATAGTTCCAAATCGATCTATACAATTCTCAAATTCATTACTATGCTTTGATTCATTTTTTCTTCCGTCCCGAAAAAGAAAAGAAAAATCATCCGTACTCATAACTCAAGTTGTCTAATTCTAAAAGAGCTAAAAGGAAAATCCTTAGACGTAAGACGTAGTCATTTCATTTATTGATTATTGAGCGGTCTCTAATGCATTTTCTTTGTCTCGTTTAGAATCCTTTTTGATTCCAATGATTGAGACACTTCAAAAATGACGTTTTCTTGTTCTGGGAGCCTTTATCTATCTTTGCTTTGAATCATTGGGTTTAGACATTACTTCGGTGATCTTTAATCGTTTCAAAATGGCAGCAACGTACTTTTTGATATTTCTTTATATCGTATCGAAGAATCATACGAACGGTTGATTCCCACACTTATGTTATGATCGAAATCAAAATAGTTTTTTCAATTCCAATAAAATTTCTTCGAAACTTTTGTTGAATTTGACTGTTTTCGATTTTGATATTGAAGAGATACTTACGAAGTTGTTCCCACTTATTGATTGACACTAACCCTAGATCCTTGTCCCTGAGAAATGAATACATACTTTACTTTCTGCTCGAGCTCCATAAGGTATTATTTACAACCCAGCAAAAAAGGGTCGGTCTCGTGGACCAGACCACACTATGTCGAGTCAAGAGCATCTTTATTCCTATAGAAAATGGTGGATGTAAGAGTCCACAGATGATCATGTCCTTCAAGTCGCACGTTGCTTTCTACCACATCGTTTTAAACGAAGTTTTACCATAACACACCCCTAGTTTGAAACTCGTATGGAATTGATTCAATACGGAATCATGAATAGTCATTGGCTCAATAGGTCCATAGCAATCTATACGTGAGACTTTCTTTTTCGATATGTCCGGGTAATACAGTATTTCGTTAGCTGGATAATTTTAAGGATCATAACCTAACCTGTCTATTTTGAAAAATAGAAATAATTTTCAAAATAGAAGCAGCAGATTCTTAACAAATAGTTTCGAATCAGACTGCCCTGGGACGGAAGGATTCGAACCCTCGAATATCGGGACCAAAACCCGCTGCCTTACCACTTGGCCACGCCCCATTTAGGCTTATCTTTCATACTACGAAACAATATGGGTATTTGTCAATTTCCGTTCAAATCTCTATGAAATAGATTAGATTATCGCTAGGAGTTAACACGTGTAGTTGTAGAATCTAACAGAATTTATTGATCATTACATATAATTCAATTAAGATAATGTATGAAAGTATGATTCCTTCTACTCTCGTTTGAGCATGCGAAGGCTTTTTGATTGGGTGATTCAAAGAAAAATAAAGATTTTTCGTGTACCTTATTACTTTACTTTTTTTTCCTTCTATCACGCAATCAAAATACAATTATCTCCAAGAAGGAAATGTTTGTTATGCTGAATATCTTTAGTTTGATCTGTATCTGTCTTAATTTTGCCCTTCATTCAATTAGTTTTGTTTTCGCTAAATTGCCCGAGGCTTACGCTTTTTTGAATCCAATCGTAGATGTTATGCCAGTCATACCTGTGCTCTTTTTGCTCTTAGCCCTTGTTTGGCAAGCTGCTGTAAGTTTTCGATAATATTTTGACTCTTTCTTACAAGCATTCCTCATTTTTTAGGAGAAAAAAGATTCGAATAATTGAATTGATAAGCGACGACAAGTTTTACATTAGGAACCCTTGATTCACACATGGAAATTTTGGGACCGCCTATTTCTCAACTGCCAATGACCAAGGACCCTATGATAGTATTTAGTATTAATTAGGGTCCCCGAAATCACAATTATATATATAGAGAGAGATGGGGCATGAAAGATAATTTTGGTAAAAGAATCTTATTACAAATGTATTTCTGAAAATGACTTTCTTTTGTAGAAAGCACTTCATTTCTTCGTGTCAAACAAAATCGATATGCGGTCTAAAAATGGATAATCTATTCCCCTTATTTTCCAAAAATCATTGATCTTGGAGATTTTGTAATGCTTACTCTCAAACTCTTCGTTTACACAGTAGTGATATTCTTTGTTTCTCTCTTCATCTTCGGATTCCTATCTAATGATCCAAGACGTAATCCTGGGCGTGAGGAATAAAAAAAGGCGTTTTTTATTTTCC